GTTAATGTAGCTTAATACAAAGCAAAGCACTGAAAATGCTTAGATGGACTTTAACATAGTCCCATAAACACAAAGGTTTGGTCCTAGCCTTACTGTTAATTGTAGTTAGACCTACACATGCAAGTTTCCGCTGTCCAGTGAGAATGCCCTCAAAATTAAAATTAAATTAACAGGAGCGGGTATCAGGCACACTATAAGTAGCCCATGACGCCTTGCTTAACCACACCCCCACGGGATACAGCAGTGACTAATATTAAGCTATAAACGAAAGTTTGACTAAATCATAACTAATAAGGGTTGGTAAATTTCGTGCCAGCCACCGCGGTCATACGATTAACCCAAATTAACAGACAAACGGCGTAAAGCGTGTTTAAGCCAGAACATACAATAAAGCTAAGACTTAACTAAACTGTAATACGCTCTAGTTAACATCAAAATACATAACCAAAGTAGCTTTAATTATGCTGAACACACTACAGCTAAGAGACAAACTGGGATTAGATACCCCACTATGCTTAGCCTTAAACCAAGATAATTAAATAACAAAATTATTCGCCAGAGAACTACTAGCCAACGCTTAAAACTCAAAGGACTTGGCGGTGCCCTAAACCCACCTAGAGGAGCCTGTTCTATAATCGATAAACCCCGATAAACCCCACCTTTTCTTGCCAATTCAGCCTATATACCGCCATCGTCAGCTAACCCCAACAGGGATAAAAAGTAAGCAAGATCATCAACCATAAAAACGTTAGGTCAAGGTGTAGCATATGAAAAGGGAAGCAATGGGCTACATTTTCTAAGCTAGAAAACAACGAATTATCTCATGAAATCTGAGCAATATGAAGGCGGATTTAGTAGTAAATTAAGAATAGAGAGCTTAATTGAAATAGGCAATAGGGCGCGCACACACCGCCCGTCACCCTCCTCAACAAAAAATCTTATAAATAACTAATAAGCCAAAATATAAAAGAGGAGAAAAGTCGTAACATGGTAAGTGTACTGGAAAGTGCACTTGGAACATCAAAATGTAGCTTAATATAAAGCATTTAGCTTACACCTAAAAGATTTCAGCTAATCCTGACCATTTTGAGCCAATATTAGCCCATTCAACTATTAAACCAAATATCACAATCACTTAATCTAAACCATTTACTCTGTCCAAGTATAGGTGATAGAAAAGACTAATCCAGGCGCAATAACGCAAGTACCGTGAGGGAAACATGAAAGACCTATTCAAAGCACTAAAAAGCAAAGATTAGACCTTCTACCTTTTGCATAATGATTTAGCTAGTCAAATCGGACAAAAAGAATTATGCCCGCCTTCCCGAAATCAAGTGAGCTACTACAGAACAGTTAACATGAACGAACTCATCTATGTAGCAAAATAGTGAGAAGATTCTATAGTAGAGGTGAAAAGCCTACCGAACTTGATGATAGCTGGTTGTCCAAAACACGAATTTCAGTTCAACTTTAAATTTAATTAAATTACTAAATTAAATATAACTTAAATTTAAAAGCTAATCAAAAGGGGGACAACTCTTTTGATCATGTAAACAAACTTTATTAGAGGATAATGAATACCAAAAACCATTGTAGGCCCAAAAGCAGCCACCAATTAAGAAAGCGTTAAAGCTCAAATAATCTAATAAACCTTAATCCCAAAAATGTTATCAAAATCCCTAACACAGACTATTGGACGATTCTATAATTTTATAGAAGACATAATGCTAAAATAAGTAACAAGAAATATTTCTCCTAGCACAAGCCTAAATTAGCAACGGAACATCCACTAATAATTAACAAACCAACAATCTCAACCAAATAACTAGCAAAATTCTTACACCATTGTTTACCCACACAGGAGTGCTGACGGAAGATTAAAAGGATAAAAGGACTCGGCAAACATAAACCCCGCTGTTTACCAAAAACATCACCTCTAGCTACAATATAAGCACGCTGCCAGTGGTCTATACTTTAACGGCCGCGGTATCCTGACCGTGCAAAGGTAGCATAATCACTTGTCTCTTAATTAGAGACTTGTATGAATGGCATCACGAGGGTTTAACTGTCTCTTATTCCCAATCAGTGAAATTGACCTTCCCGTGCAGAGGCGGGTATACTAATACAAGACGAGAAGACCCTGTGGAGCTTAAGATTCATAGTCTAATTCAAATTATATTACCCTACATTATAGGAACAAATTATGACCTACTAGACTATAACCTTTGGTTGGGGTGACCTCGGAGTACAGAAAAACCTCCGAATGACTAAGCCAAGATCCATAAATCTAAGCATATAACTATCAGCAATTGACCCATATTTTGATCAACAGAACAAGTTACCCCAGGGATAACAGCGCAATCCTATTTAAGAGCCCATATCGACAATTAGGGTTTACGACCTCGATGTTGGATCAGGACATCCAAATGGTGCAACCGCTATTAATGGTTCGTTTGTTCAACGATTAAAGTCCTACGTGATCTGAGTTCAGACCGGAGAAATCCAGGTCGGTTTCTATCTGTATATTAATTTCTCCCAGTACGAAAGGACAAGAGAAATAAGGCCTACGCTACCCGGTGAGCCTTAGAAATAAGATATGAATTAATCTGAATATCCTAATTCAAACACTTCCCCACTCTAGAAAAGAGTTATTAAAGGTGGCAGAGCTGGTAATTGCATAAAACTTAAGCCTTTATAACCAGAGGTTCAAATCCTCTCCTTAATACATGTTCGTCATTAACCTACTCCTATATATTGTCCCCATTTTATTAGCAGTAGCTTTCCTGACACTAGTTGAACGAAAAGTCCTAGGATACATACAATTCCGCAAAGGCCCAAATATTGTAGGCCCCTACGGACTCCTACAACCATTTGCTGACGCCGTTAAACTATTTACAAAAGAGCCCTTACGACCTCTAACATCTTCCGTTTCAATATTTATCATCGCCCCAATCCTAGCCCTCACACTAGCCCTAACTATCTGAACCCCTCTTCCAATACCTCATGCTCTAATTGACCTCAACTTAGGCCTACTATTTATCCTTTCCTTATCCGGACTATCAGTCTATTCAATCCTCTGATCAGGCTGAGCATCCAACTCAAAATACGCTCTTATTGGAGCCCTACGAGCAGTAGCCCAAACAATTTCATATGAAGTAACACTAGCAATCATCCTACTCTCAATTATACTCATCAACGGCTCATTCACCCTAAAAAACCTCATTATCACACAAGAAAACATATGACTAATCGTATCTACATGACCTCTAGCAATAATATGATATATCTCAACCCTAGCTGAGACTAACCGAGCTCCTTTTGACCTAGCTGAAGGGGAATCAGAACTAGTCTCAGGGTTTAACGTCGAATATGCCGCAGGATCATTCGCTATATTCTTCCTAGCAGAATATGCCAACATTATAGCTATAAACGCAATAACAGCCATCCTATTCCTAGGATCCTCCTTCAACCATAATTTCTCCCACCTAAACACACTATCCTTCATATTAAAAACCCTATTCCTCACATTTGTATTCCTATGAATTCGAGCCTCCTACCCACGATTCCGTTACGACCAACTAATATATCTCTTGTGAAAAAACTTTCTACCCTTAACACTGGCCCTCTGTCTATGATTCGTCTCCATCCCAATCGCATTATCATGTATCCCCCCACAAATTTAAGAAATATGTCTGACAAAAGAATTATCTTGATAGGATAAATTATAGGGGTGCAAGCCCCCTTATTTCTAGAACAATAGGATTCGAACCCATATTAGAGAACTCAAACTTCTCTGTGTTTCCTTTACACCACATTCTAGTAAGGTCAGCTAAATAAGCTATCGGGCCCATACCCCGAAAATGTTGGTTTACATCCTTCCCATACTAATGTCCCCCTACGTATTCCTGATTATTTCTATAAGCCTCTTACTAGGCACATCACTTACACTATTTAGTAACCACTGGCTAATAGCCTGAATAGGCCTAGAAATTAACACCCTCGCAATTATCCCAATAATAACCTATCCTAACCACCCACGATCTACAGAAGCCGCTATCAAATACTTCCTAACACAAGCTACCGCCTCAATAGTAGTTATATTTGCTGTTATCCACAACGCCTGAATAACAAACCAATGAACCCTGTTCCAAATATCCAACTCTACAGCCTCAACCCTAATAACCCTAGCACTAGCCATAAAACTAGGACTAGCCCCCTTCCACTTTTGAGTACCAGAAGTTACGCAAGGAATTTCACTTTCATCTGGCATAATCCTTCTTACCTGACAAAAAATCGCTCCCACAGCATTATTATACCAAATTTCCCCAACCCTAAACATAAAAATCCTCATCATCCTAGCCTTCTTATCAACAATACTCGGAGGTTGAGGAGGCCTCAATCAAACCCATCTACGAAAAATCCTAGCTTACTCTTCCATCGCTCACATAGGATGAATAATTATCATCATATCAATTAACCCCACCTTAGCACTACTCAACCTATTTATCTACATTATAGCCACTTTAACCCTATTCCTCATACTCAACTTTGCATCAGTCACAAAAATCAAATCACTAACAAACCTATGAAACAAATCCGCTCCTATAACTACAGCTATCCTCCTCACACTCCTATCCCTAGGAGGACTTCCCCCTCTAACCGGCTTTATACCAAAATGGCTAATTCTACAAGAACTCGTATCCAACAATAACGTTATCATAGCCACTCTCATAGCACTATCAGCCCTACTAAATCTATTCTTCTACATACGTATCATCTACGCCTCAACACTCACTATATTCCCTACTACCAACAACTCAAAAATCCAATGACCCTACCCCCAAACAAAAACAATCAACATCATTCCTACCCTCACTATCATTTCATCCCTCCTACTCCCACTAACACCACTATTTATTACCCTAATATACTAAGAATTACAAGCCTTTATCTTGCATCATCCGAACGCAAATCGAATACTTTAATTAAGCTAAATTCTCTAACCACTTAAGCCTTGGCAGCCGTCTGACTACTTCTTTGAATTTGCAATTCAACGTAATATATACTTCAAAGCCAACAAAAGGTTTAGGTTCAACCTTAGACCAAAGGCCTTCAAAGCCTTAAGCAGGTGTCAAACCACCTAACCTTTGCCTCATTAATACTACCCCACGCCTTTGTTCAGGAAAAAAAAAGGCGTGGGGGGGGGGGGGGAAACAACATAACCCTGCTCATGAGCTAAATTGGTGGGTATTTATCCCACTAACTCTTAGTTAACAGCTAAGCACCTAAACTCTTGGCTTCAATTTATACTGGTAAAAAGAGATTATTACTCTCTGTCTTTGAATTTACAGTTCAATGCTTACCTCAGCCATTTTACCTATGTTCATTACCCGTTGATTATTTTCAACCAATCACAAAGATATTGGTACGCTATACTTGCTATTCGGCGCTTGAGCAGGAATAGTGGGGACTGCCTTAAGCTTACTTATTCGAGCAGAACTCGGTCAACCTGGAACCCTAATTGGAGATGATCAAATTTATAACGTTATTGTCACTGCTCATGCCTTCGTAATAATTTTCTTTATGGTAATGCCTATTATAATTGGAGGCTTCGGCAACTGACTAGTACCTTTAATAATTGGAGCACCCGATATAGCATTCCCCCGAATGAATAACATAAGTTTCTGACTTCTACCACCATCTTTCCTTCTTCTATTGGCATCCTCTACAGTAGAAGCAGGGGCAGGGACAGGATGGACTGTATACCCCCCATTAGCTGGAAATCTAGCTCACGCTGGAGCTTCTGTAGACTTAGCCATTTTCTCCCTTCACCTAGCAGGAGTATCATCCATCCTAGGAGCAATTAACTTCATTACCACTATTATTAACATAAAACCACCAGCCTTATCTCAATATCAAACCCCACTGTTCGTTTGATCCGTAATAATCACAGCAGTCCTACTCCTCCTTTCACTACCAGTATTAGCAGCTGGCATTACAATACTTCTAACAGACCGAAACCTAAATACAACATTCTTCGATCCTGCTGGAGGTGGAGACCCAATCCTATACCAACATCTCTTTTGATTCTTTGGCCACCCAGAAGTCTATATTCTAATTCTCCCAGGGTTTGGCATAATCTCACATATTGTAACCTACTACTCCGGTAAAAAAGAACCTTTCGGCTATATAGGCATGGTTTGAGCTATAATATCCATTGGATTCCTAGGCTTTATCGTTTGAGCCCACCATATATTCACAGTAGGACTAGACGTTGACACTCGAGCTTACTTTACTTCTGCTACAATAATCATTGCAATTCCAACAGGAGTAAAAGTTTTCAGTTGATTAGCAACTCTTCATGGTGGAAACATCAAGTGATCTCCAGCTATACTATGAGCTCTAGGATTTATCTTCCTATTCACAATCGGAGGATTAACAGGCATTGTCCTGGCTAACTCATCACTAGACATTGTTCTCCACGATACTTATTATGTAGTAGCCCATTTCCACTATGTTTTATCCATAGGAGCTGTCTTCGCAATTATAGGCGGCTTCGTCCACTGATTCCCCCTATTCACAGGTTATACACTGAATGATTTATGAGCAAAAATCCATTTCTCTATTATATTTGTAGGGGTTAACATAACCTTCTTCCCTCAACATTTCCTAGGTTTATCTGGTATACCACGACGATACTCAGATTATCCAGATGCTTACACTACATGAAATGTTATCTCTTCAATCGGTTCTTTTATCTCATTAACCGCTGTAATTTTAATAGTATTTATTATTTGAGAAGCCTTTGCATCCAAACGAGAAGTATCCACCGTAGAATTAACCACAACCAATATCGAATGACTATATGGATGTCCTCCTCCTTACCACACATTTGAACAACCAGTCTTCGTTAAAGTTTAAGCCCAAGAAAGGAAGGAATCGAACCTCCTAAGATTAATTTCAAGTCAATCCCATAACCTCTATGACTTTCTCTTAAGATATTAGTAATGACCATTACATAACTTTGCCATAGTTAAATCATAGGTTTAAGTCCTATATATCTTATATGCCTTACCCAATACAACTTGGCTTCCAAGATGCCACATCCCCAATTATAGAAGAACTGACATACTTTCATGATCACACATTAATAATTGTGTTTCTAATCAGTTCATTAGTATTATATATTATTATTCTAATACTAACAACAAAATTAACTCACACAAGCACCATAGATGCTCAAGAAGTGGAAACTATTTGGACTATTCTACCAGCCGTAATCCTAGTATTAATTGCCCTTCCATCTTTACGTATTCTCTACATGATAGACGAAATCTACAATCCTTATTTAACAGTTAAAGCTATGGGTCACCAATGATACTGAAGCTATGAGTATACAGATTACGAAGACTTGACATTTGACTCATATATAATCCCAACCCAAGACCTTGCTCCAGGGCAGCTACGACTCCTAGAAGTAGATAATCGAGTAGTCCTTCCTATAGAACTTCCTATTCGTGTATTAATCTCATCAGAAGACGTTATTCACGCATGAGCTGTACCATCCTTAGGACTAAAAGCAGATGCCGTCCCAGGCCGATTGAACCAGGCTACCTTAACATCTACTCGTCCTGGAGTATATTATGGTCAATGTTCAGAGATTTGTGGCTCCAATCATAGTTTTATGCCTATTGTATTAGAGATAACCACATTAAAATATTTCGAAAAATGATCTTCTATAATGCAATCGTTTTTGAGAAGCCCAACGCAAATACTACAAGTATTATAAGGTGTAACGAACCCTCAAAATCAATGCCACAACTAGATACATCAACATGACTATTAACCATTACCCTAATGATCTTATCACTATTTTGCATCTACCAATCAAAAATAATCAATCAGACAATAACCTCTATTCCACCTCAAGACAAAAAACAAACTCACCCAACAACCCAACTTCCTTGAGAAACTAAATGAACGAAAATCTATTTGCCCCATTCATCACCCCTACTATCCTAGGTATTACAACCCTGCCAATTATTATGCTCTTCCCATGTTTATTACTCACCTCTCCAAAACGTTGACTACCAAATCGCATTCAAATCCTCCAAATCTGACTAATCCGACTCATCACAAAACAAATAATAACAATTCACAATAAACAAGGACGATCCTGAACCCTCATACTAATATCTCTTATCTTATTTATTGCCTCTACAAACCTTCTAGGGTTACTACCATACTCCTTTACCCCTACTACGCAACTTTCCATGAACATTGGCATAGCCATTCCACTATGACTGGCCACTGTCCTAATAGGCTTTCGAAATAAACCTAAAGTATCATTAGCCCACTTTCTACCCCAAGGAACTCCTACACCACTGGTCCCAATGCTCGTCATTATTGAAACAATCAGCTTGTTCATTCAACCTGTAGCACTAGCAGTACGATTAACCGCTAATATCACCGCAGGTCACCTACTTATCCACCTAATTGGTTCCGCAACATTAGCACTATCCTCAATTAGCCTAACAGTATCAACCATCACATTTACCATTCTCTTCCTCCTAACAATTTTAGAACTAGCTGTAGCTATAATCCAAGCCTACGTCTTCACCCTACTAGTAAGCTTATATCTACATGACAATTCCTAATGACCCACCAAACACATGCTTACCACATAGTTAACCCCAGCCCATGACCCCTCACCGGAGCCTTATCTGCCCTTTTATTAACATCTGGCCTAATCATATGATTCCACTTCAACTCTTCTCTCCTACTAGCCGTTGGCCTGACATGCATACTTCTAACTATGTACCAGTGATGACGAGATATTGTTCGGGAAGGTACATTCCAAGGCCACCATACCCCCGTAGTACAAAAAGGTTTACGATACGGAATGGTCCTCTTTATCGTATCCGAAGTATTTTTCTTCCTAGGCTTCTTCTGAGCCTTTTACCATTCAAGCCTAGCACCAACCCCTGAACTAGGCGGCTGCTGACCTCCCACCGGCATTCACCCCCTTAATCCCCTTGAAGTCCCACTACTAAACACATCAGTCCTCCTAGCCTCAGGAGTATCCATTACATGAGCTCACCATAGCCTAATAGAAGGTAATCGAAAACAAATAATTCAAGCCCTCTCTATTACAATCCTATTAGGTCTCTACTTTACTATTCTCCAAGCCTCTGAGTATTATGAATCTCCCTTTACTATTTCAGACGGAGTTTATGGATCCACCTTTTTTGTAGCCACAGGTTTCCATGGCCTCCATGTAATCATTGGCTCAACCTTCCTAATTGTCTGCCTTTTCCGACAATTCAACTTTCATTTTACATCCACACACCACTTCGGCTTTGAAGCAGCCGCATGGTACTGACACTTCGTAGATGTAGTATGACTTTTCCTATACGTGTCAATCTATTGATGAGGCTCATATTTTTCTAGTATAATTAGTACTACTGATTTCCAATCATTAAGTTCTGGGTAACGCCAGAGAAAAATAATCAACCTTATTATCACATTAATCATCAATACCACATTATCTACTATCATCGTCCTAATCGCTTTCTGACTACCACAACTATATTTATACCTAGACAAGTCTAGCCCATATGAATGCGGCTTCGACCCCTTAGGCTCAGCACGACTACCATTCTCTATAAAATTCTTTTTAATTGCTATCACATTTCTTCTATTTGATCTAGAAATTGCCCTCCTTCTCCCCCTACCATGAGCAATCCAACTTCCCTCTCCCAACTCAACTCTTATCCTAGCATACTGCCTAATTATTTTGCTAACTGCAGGCTTAGCTTACGAATGAATTCAAAAAGGACTAGAATGGACCGAATAGGTATTTAATCTAATCAAGATGCTTGATTTCGACTCAAGCCATTATGGTTCCAACCCATGAGTACCTTATGATATCGATCAATCTAAATCTTATTATGGCCTTCCTACTAGCCTTAGCAGGAGTCCTCATTTACCGCTCACACCTAATATCTACACTCCTATGCTTAGAAGGAATAATACTTTCCTTGTTTATCTTAATAGCTCTTCTCATCTCCCATTTTCATATATTCTCCGCCTCTATAGCCCCCCTTATCCTACTTGTATTTTCAGCATGTGAAGCAGGAGTAGGCTTAGCCCTTCTAGTCAAAACTTCTAGCAACTACGGAAATGACTACGTACAAAATCTAAACCTTCTACAATGCTAAAAATCCTAGTCCCAACTATTATATTAATTCCTCTAACCTGATACTCCAAAAAACCATGAGTATGAATTAACCCCACAGCCTATAGCTTACTAATCAGTATCGCTAGCCTAACCTTACTATATCACAGCACGGACCTAGGCTACAGCTACAGCAACTCCTTCTACATAGATTCCCTATCCGGTCCATTGGTAGTCCTATCATGTTGACTTTTACCCCTAATAATAATCGCCAGCCAAAATCATCTCATAAAAGAACCCCTAAATCGAAAAAAAACTTTCTTAACCATACTAATCATTCTACAATCCTCACTCATCATAGCCTTCTCATCATCAGAATTAATCATATTTTACATCTTATTCGAAACCACTCTTATCCCCACACTAATTATTATCACTCGATGAGGTAACCAAAATGAACGACTCAATGCTGGCCTATATTTTCTTTTCTACACCCTAGTAGGATCCCTACCACTTTTAGTAGCCCTCCTCTACCTACATGCCAAAATTGGAACACTACACATCCTAACCTTAACCCTAAACCCAAAACCCATACAATTCTCTATACCCAACTCAATCCTATGATACGCATGCACAGTCGCATTCATAGTTAAAATACCAATATATGGCTTACACCTATGACTCCCCAAAGCACATGTAGAAGCCCCAATTGCAGGATCAATAGTACTTGCAGCTATCTTACTTAAACTAGGAGGGTATGGAATCATACGAATTACCATCCTCACACAACCTATTACAGCACACGTATATTATCCATTTATCGTACTATCAATGTGAGGCATAATCATAACAAGCTCAATCTGCTTACGCCAAACAGACCTAAAATCCCTAATTGCATACTCCTCAATCAGCCATATAGCCCTAGTCATCATCGCTGCCCTCATACAATCAACCCTCAGCTTTATAGGTGCCACCGCTTTAATAATTGCACATGGCTTAACTTCCTCTATATTATTCTGCCTGGCTAACACTAACTACGAACGAATCCATAGCCGAACTATAATTCTAGCACGAGGCTTACAACTAATTCTTCCATTAATATGCACATGATGACTGCTAGCAAGTCTAGCTAATCTAGCTCTACCCCCAACAATTAATCTCCTCGGCGAGTTAACAGTTATCATCTCATCATTCTCATGATCACATTTCTCCATTATTCTTCTAGGAGCCAACACAGTAATCACAGCCCTCTACTCCTTACATATACTAATTACATCCCAACGAGGCAAATTCACCCACCACTTATATCCTATGAAACCAACTTTCACCCGAGAACATATCCTAATAATACTCCACATAATCCCTCTACTTATTATTTCAACGAACCCCAAATTCATCCTAGGGATCACATACTGCAAATATAGTTTAACAAAAACATTAGATTGTGAATCTAAACATAGAAGTTTGATCCTTCTTATATGCCGAGAAAGTTCTAAGAACTGCTAACTCTTGACCCCATAGCTAACCGCTATGGCTTTCTCACTTTTAAAGGATAGAAGCAATCCATTGGTCTTAGGAACCAAAAACTTTGGTGCAACTCCAAATAAAAGTAATTAACTTCATTTTCAACTCCACTATACTTCTAACCATCACCATACTAACCTTCCCACTAATCTACAACCTGATCTTCCCCCATAAAACAAATAACTTTCCACTTTACTGTAAAACCATAGTAAAAACGGCCTTCTTCACTAGCCTCCCAGCTCTCCTCCTATTCATCAATACTGGCCAAGAATCAACCATTACCAACTGACAATGATTCACTATTGAATCTCTCAACATAACAATAAGCTTTAAACTAGACTACTTCTCAATCATCTTTATCCCAATTGCACTATACGTCACATGATCAATCCTAGAATTTTCATTATGGTACATGCACTCAGACCCTTATATCCACCGATTCTTCAAATACTTAATCACATTCTTACTAACAATAATCATTCTAGTCTCAGCCAATAATCTTTTTCAACTATTCATTGGATGAGAAGGAGTAGGCATCATATCTTTTATACTAATTGGCTGATGATTCGGACGCACCGACGCCAACACAGCAGCCCTACAGGCAGTGCTATACAATCGAATTGGAGACATCGGATTCATATTAGCCATAGCCTGACTAATAATTAACAACAGCTCCTGAGACCTGCAACACATTTTTATAACCAATATAGACACATTAGCCCTAATAGGACTAGTTATTGCTGCAACCGGCAAATCAGCCCAATTTGGCCTTCATCCTTGACTACCCTCCGCTATAGAAGGCCCAACACCAGTTTCAGCCCTCCTACACTCAAGCACAATAGTCGTAGCGGGGGTCTTCCTACTAATCCGATTCCACCCTATAATCAAAGACAACCCTACTATCCTAACTGTTACCCTATGCTTAGGTGCCATTACCACACTCTTCACCGCCATCTGTGCTATCACACAAAATGATATCAAAAAAATTGTAGCTTTCTCAACATCAAGCCAACTAGGACTAATAATAGTAACAATTGGGTTAAACCAACCTTACCTAGCATTCCTCCATATCTGCACCCACGCTTTCTTCAAAGCAATACTTTTCCTATGTTCTGGTTCAATTATTCACAATTTAAATGATGAACAAGATATTCGAAAAATAGGAGGACTACTAAACATTATACCAATCACTTCCTCAGCCCTTATTACAGGAAGCCTAGCATTGATAGGAACCCCATTCCTAGCAGGCTTCTACTCTAAAGACTCTATTATTGAAGCCATAAACACGTCCCACACAAATACATGGGCCCTAACCATCACACTCATTGCTACAACTCTAACCGCAATCTATAGTTTACGAATTATCTACTTTGCCCTACTAAACCAACCACGATTCCTCCCTATGTCACCTATCAATGAAAACCACCCAAACCTTATCAACCCTATCATCCGCCTAGCCATAGGAAGCATCTTTGCAGGCTTTATCCTAACAATAAATATTCCACCAACATCAATACTACCACTAACTATACCCCCTATTTCCAAACTCTCAGCCCTAATTGTCACCATCACAGGCCTACTAATCGCTATAGAACTTAACTCAGCAACCAACAAATCACTAATAATATCACACATCCATACTCACAACTTCTCCAACATGCTAGGATACTTTACACACCTCTTCCACCGTCTATACCCACTAGCAAATCTATACCTAGGTCAACATATCGCTACCATACTAATCGACTTAAACTGATATGAAAAAACTGGACCAAAAGGCCAAGCAAACCTCCACAGCACCATATCCTCATACATTTCTTCAACCCAAAAAGGCCTTATCAAAACCTACTTCCTATCGTTCATCATCTCCATCCCAATAATCATAATAATTATCTAACTACGACCACGAACAACTTCTAACACAACATAAATAGTAATAAACAATACCCAACCCAGTAACACTAAAGCTCATCCCCCACAACCATACAATAAAGATACCCCACTATAATCCTGACCCACACAATAAGCGCCAATAGTATCAAACAATTCAACATCCATAGAAACCTTAACTTCACCTGACGCCAAATACCAAACCGACTCAACAACCACAGCAAACAATAACATGCTCAAAGCAACAGTATTTCCAACCCAACTCTCAGGATACTCCTCCGTAGCCATAGCAGCAGTATAACCAAAAACTACCAATATACCCCCCAAATAAACTAAAAATACCACTAAGCCTAAAAAAACATCTTCCAAACTCACAACAATTGCACAACCCAAACCTCCACTTGCTACCAAACTTAACCCACCATAAACAGGAGAAGGCTTAGAAGCAAAAGCTACAAACCCAAAAATCAATAAAATAGAAAACAAAAATACCACTATTATTTTCACTATTTTAGTATGGACTCTAACCATAACCTATGGCATGAAAAACCATCGTTGTCCTTCAACTACAAAAACCTAATGAATAACCTACGTAAAACCCACCCGCTAATTAAAATCATCAATCATTCATTTATTGACCTACCTGCACCCTCGAACATTTCAGCCTGATGAAATTTCGGCTCACTATTAGGAGCCTGCCTACTCATCCAAATCCTCACAGGCCTATTCTTAGCTATGCACTACACATCAGATACCTCCACTGCTTTCTCATCAGTCGCCCACATCTGTCGAGACGTAAATTATGGCTGATTCATCCGTAACCTACATGCTAACGGAGCATCCATATTCTTTATATGCCTATTCCTCCACGTAGGACGAGGAATTTATTACGGCTCATACCTTTACAAAGAAACATGAAACATCGGGGTAATCCTCCTACTAACCGTCATAGCAACAGCCTTCGTAGGCTACGTTTTACCATGAGGGCAAATATCATTCTGAGGAGCTACCGTAATCACCAACCTCCTATCCGCTATTCCCTATGTCGGAACAACATTAGTAGAATGAATCTGAGGAGGATTCTCCGTAGACAAAGCCACTCTCACACGTTTCTTTGCCTTCCACTTCATCTTACCGTTCATCATCACAGCCCTAGTATTGGTCCACCTTCTATTCCTACACGAAACAGGCTCCAACAACCCATCAGGAATTGACCCTAATGCAGACAAAATCCCATTCCACCCGTATTACACAATTAAAGACGCATTAGGCCTTATACTAATGCTCTTTGTCCTACTCTCACTAGCTCTATTCTCACCAGACATGCTAGGCGACCCAGACAATTTCTCCCCCGCTAACCCACTAAACACCCCACCACACATTAAACCAGAATGATATTTCCTATTCGCATACGCTATCCTCCGATCCATCCCCAACAAACTAGGAGGCGTGCTAGCCCTACTAGCGTCTATCCTAATCCTCCTTATCATTCCACTACTTCACACATCCAAACAACGAAGCTTAATTTTCCGACCAATCTCCCAAACCTTGTTTTGAATCCTAACTGCTAACCTAATTACTCTCACCTGAATCGGCGGGCAACCAGTAGAACAACCATTCATCATCATTGGCCAACTAGCATCAATTTCTTACTTCCTCCTAATCATTATCCTCATACCCCTAGCCGGACTATTTGAAAACTACATATTAGAACCCAAATGAAGAGTCCAAGTAATTTAACAAAAATATTGGTCTTGTAAGCCAAAAATGAAGGTATAACACCTTCCTAGGACACATCAAGAAGAAGGCAAACATACCCTACCATCAACTCCCAAAGCTGATATTCTACTTAAACTACTTCCTGACAGCACAACAATCCATTTGCATTTGCATAGCCTCGATTTTATCAAATTCTTACCTACGTCAGTATTAAGCTACCTATCACACTCAACCCATCCTGCTTAAAATTTGACGTTTTACATCATATGTATAATATTACATAATCCTAGTAATACATAAAATCAATGATAACAAAGACTAACAACTCACATATTACTAAACACATTAAACTCTTAATAATACTAAAAACATAAAAATCAATGAACTACCCACATTAAATCAATGTTTATAACATTAATATGTATATAGTACATTAATAACCTTTACCCCTAGCATATAAGCAAGTACATTAACCTAAACATTACTAAAAACATAACTATAAGAATACATAAACCAGCTTCAACACTAGCATATCTCCAATTACATAAAAACTCACAAAGTACATATAAACATACAACTCAAACTTTACATAATACATTAAATCCTCCAATTACATAGACATTTCATCAATGATTTATGAATCTTAAAGCTTACCGTTCTAGCATATCCCTTCCATTAGTAATACCTCAATCCCCTACTCACGAGAAACCACCATCCCGCCCATCTAGGCATCCTATCCTTCAGAGCAGGCCCATAAATTGCGGTCGTACCTAGCAAATCTCTGACTGGCTACTGGTTGTTATCTCAGGTCCATTTCACCCTACATCAGCTAATCCATGCTTTTCGTAGAGGCATTTGTGATGACTTGAGTGCTATTCTTCTCATAATCGCGGCATTTTAATGAGGGTACTGGCATTAGGGAATTTTATTTTTGGGGAGGTAATCAGCATGCGGAGCTACAGAGTACCGTTATCAGATTGACGAACATAGCGGAGCAACTATTGGATCAACTTCACCTTCGTTCCATATCTAAATTCTGGGGTAGTTAACTTATGGATGATAAGTCAATGATTTAAAGACATAATCCTAATTAAATGATATCGGTATTTTAACTTCTTGATAAGTTTTCATGGAAATTCAAGTCAATTAAGCAAGGAATAAGGAATGAATGATCGTAAGACATCAGATCATACACACGCCCCTCCCACCCAAAACTAAAACATTTTAACTTAAGCCTCATTTCATAGGCTTTATCTCCATAATTAAACCCCCTACCCCCTTACCCACCTAAAATGTTATCACTAAAGGAATAATCTATCCGTCAAACCCCAAAACCGGATAACAAATCTTTAGCTAAACATTATATCATTCAAGTATTAGACATTTAAAACATTCAAGAAAGTTTTACATTTTATGTAAACATTATTCTAAATTACTATATTATCTCAGTATTAACCTTATATATTACACAAATATTAAAAATATACTAAACTCAATATCATCTCCCACATTACTATTCCAACTATAATACTAACAAAACATACAAAACCTCGCAATCGAGAACCCTAAAACACTAGCA